CAAAGAATAGTTTAGTTTAGAATCCTAGCTTTGGGAGTTAGGGGTAGGAGTTAAAATCTCCTTTCTTTGAGCAAAAGGGAGGATTTTAACCTCCGACGTCCGGTTTACAAGACCGGCGCTCTGGCGCTGAGCTACTAATGCAGGATCATCCGAGGATTTTGTTCTCTGCTCAGCCTGCAATTGGGAAGAAGATGAGGAATAGTGAGAAATAGAGAACGGACGCTACTTGGCCGATGATAATGAAGGGTTGTTCCGCTGGCATGCCCCCGATTCAGGTAAGGATTGCCACATCCGCGATTAGGGTTCAGAATAGGAATTGGGAGGCTGGTCGGAATGTCAGTGTTCGTTGTTTAGAGGTGTGTAGGAATGGAACTACTATAAGGACTAGGATGGATGCAAGAAGGGCTAGGACTCCTCCTAGTTTGTTTGGAATTGAGCGCAGGATTGCGTAGGCGAATAGGAAATATCATTCAGGTTTAATGTGAGGTGGCGTTACCATGGGGTTGGCGGGTGTAAAATTATCTGGGTCCCCTAGGAGGTTGGGGGAGAATAATGCTAGGGAAGCTAGTGCCACTAGCAGGATTGCGAAGCCAAGAAGATCTTTGTAAGAGAAGTATGGGTGGAAAGAGATTTTGTCGGCATTTGAGTTTAATCCAATGGGGTTATTAGATCCGGTCTCGTGTAGGAATAGGAGGTGGAGAATAGTCATAGCTGCGATGACGAAGGGGAATAGGAAGTGGAAGGCGAAGAATCGGGTGAGAGTGGCATTGTCTACTGAGAAGCCCCCTCAGATTCATTCTACGAGGGTGGTGCCCACGTAGGGTACTGCAGATAGGAGGTTGGTAATGACGGTGGCACCTCAAAATGACATTTGCCCTCATGGAAGTACGTAGCCGACGAATGCAGTCATCATGACTAGCAGTAGAAGAACTACGCCGATGTTTCATGTTTCTTTGTAGAGGTAGGAGCCGTAGTAAAGGCCTCGTCCGATGTGTGAGTAGATGCAGATGAAGAAGAAGGAGGCGCCGTTGGCGTGGAGGTTTCGGATAAGTCAACCAAAGTTTACATCTCGGCAAATGTGGGCTACTGAAGCGAAGGCTGATTCGACATCAGGGGTGTAGTGTATTGCAAGGAATAGGCCTGTAAGAATTTGGGAAATAAGGCAGAGACCAAGTAGTGAGCCAAAGTTTCATCATGCGGAAATATTGGAGGGGGTGGGGAGGTCAACTAGTGCGTCGTTAGCGATTTTTAGTAGTGGGTGGGTTTTTCGTAGGCTTGCCATTAGGGTTCTTGTAGTTGAATTACAACGGTGGTTTTTCAAGCCATTAGTCCTGGTTAAAATCCTGGCAGGAATTATGACTTATATGATGTGTCTGTTATTATTCGGTTTAGTGTTAGGGTTAGTTGCGGTTGCATCTAACCCCTCTCCTTACTTTGCCGCTTTAGGTTTAGTGGTCGTGGCGGGGATGGGGTGTGGAGTATTGGTTGGCCATGGCGGTTCTTTTTTATCCTTAGTTTTGTTTTTAATTTATCTAGGAGGGATGTTAGTTGTGTTTGCTTATTCAGCGGCTCTGGCTGCTGAGCCTTATCCTGAAACTTGGGGCAGCCCAGCTGTTGTGCTATATATAGTAATTTATGGGGTAGGGGTTATCTTAGCCTGCACACTCCTTTGAGGGGGTTGGTATGAGGTTTCTTGGGTGCCTGCGGATGACATGGAAGAGTTTTCTGTCTTCCGGGGGGATGTTGGAGGGGTCGCACTGATGTATTCGTTGGGGGGAGGTATGCTAGTGATTAGTGCGTGGGTGCTACTTCTGACACTTTTTGTGGTACTGGAGTTAACGCGGGGCCTAAGCCGGGGGACGGTTCGAGCAGTTTAGTAGGAGATTACGAGGGTGGCTAGTGTAAGTGTGAGTAGGAATAGGGCGAGGTAGGTTTTAATTATACCTTGCTGGGTGTTGCTGGTTGTGGTGATGAGTGGGATGTTTGATGTGGCTAGGGCTTTAGGGCCTGATTTTTCTAGCCAGGTTTGGTCAATCATTTGACTAGCAATGGCTTGACCTAGGACTAGGTTGAGTTTAGGTGTTAGGCGGTGGATAATGTGTGGGAAAAAGCCTAACATGTTAGAGAAGTGGTGGGTCGTAAGGATAGGGGTAGGTTTAAATTGCTTGCTTGTAAGGGAGGCTAGTTCTAAGGCAATAATCAGGCCTAGGATGGTTACAGCTAGGGCGGCCAGCTTTAAGAGAGGGGGCATAGACATAACTGGGGTTTTTAGTGGAGTAATGTTAGAGGTAAGAAGAAGGCCGGCAACAATGCTTCCTCATGCTAGTCGTTTGATAGGGTTGATCACTGCTGGGTTGTTTTCGTTGATTGGGGAAAGAGCGTTAAATCGGGGGTGTCCTATGGATACAAAGAATACGACACGGAGGCTGTAAATGGCTGTGAATGAAGTGGCAATAAGGGTGAGTGTGAGGGCTCAGGCGTTAAGGTGAGATGTGTTTAGTGCTTCGATGATTGCGTCTTTCGAGAAGAATCCGGCCAGGAAGGGAGTGCCAGTTAGGGCGAGGCTCCCGAGGGTTAAGCAGGAAGAGGTGAAGGGGGTGAGGTGGTGCATGCCTCCTATTTTGCGGATGTCCTGTTCATCATTAAGGCTGTGAATAATAGATCCTGAGCACAGGAATAGCATGGCTTTGAAGAAGGCGTGGGTGCAGATGTGGAGGAAGGCCAGTTGAGGTTGATTAAGGCCAATCGTGACCATCATTAGTCCTAGCTGACTTGATGTAGAGAATGCAACGATTTTTTTGATATCGTTTTGGGTGAGGGCGCAGGTGGCGGTGAATAGAGTGGTAAGGGCCCCCAGGCATAAGCAGAGGGTTAGGGCTGTTTGGTTGTTTTCTATTAGGGGGCTCATCCGGATAAGGAGGAAAATCCCTGCAACAACTATAGTACTAGAATGCAGTAGGGCAGAGACCGGTGTGGGGCCCTCCATAGCAGAGGGGAGTCACGGGTGAAGGCCAAATTGGGCTGATTTGCCAGTGGCAGCTACAATCAGTCCCAGGAGGGGCAGGGTTAGGTCGAAATTTTTGGCGGCTGCGAATATTTGTTGTATTTCTCAGGAGTTTAGGTTAGTTGCTATTCATGCTATGGCAAGAATAAGGCCAATGTCACCTACTCGATTATATACAACTGCCTGTAGAGCAGCTGTGTTTGCATCGGCTCGTCCGTACCATCAGCCGATGAGAAGGAAAGACATAATTCCTACGCCTTCTCATCCGATGAAGATTTGGAACATGTTATTTGCCGTGACCAGGACAACCATGGCAATGAGGAAGACTAAGAGGTATTTAAAGAACCGGTTCATGTATGGGTCTGCATGCATGTATCATGATGCAAATTCTAGAATTGATCATGTTACGTAAAGTGCAATGGGGGTAAAGATGATTGAGTAGTGGTCAAATTTTAGGCTAATATTAATATCAAAGGTTAGGGTATTTATTCAGTTTCAGTTGGTGATGATGGTTTCTGCTCCTTCGTTTAGGAATAGGAAGAGGGGGAGGAGGCTGACAAAAAATGCTAGTTTAACTGCGGTTTTGACCTGTGTTAAGGCTCAGTCGGGGGCCTGAGGGCGAGGTGAGAGAGTTGTGAGGACAGGGTAGGCTAGCAGTGAGAAGATAATGATTAGGCTTGTGGTTATTATTAGAGAGGTGGGGTGCATAGCTGCTACTTGGATTTGCACCAAGAGTTTCTGGTTCCTAAGACCAGCGGATGAGCTGTTATCCTTTAGAAGCTGTTCGAGTGAGCCTTGGGGTCCAACCAAGGTCGCGAAAATTAGCAGTTTTCGTTACTGGCGAGTCTCTCTCGGTAAATAAGAGGATTTTAACCTCTGTTTTTAGAGCCACAGTCCAATGTTTTATGTTAAACTATATCTACAGGCGGTTCAACCTCAAATTAGCTCGGGTTTGAGGATCAGAAGTAGTAGGGGGAGCAGGTGAAGGGCGATCAGGAGATGTTCTCGGGTGTGTGAAGGATCCAGGGCAATGATGTGTGCGGGGAGTGGGCCTCGTTGTGTCATCAAGAACATGTAGAGTGAGTAGCCAGCGGTAATGAGGGTTCCGGCTCCTGTTAATGCCAAGGTTCAGTAGGATCAGTTGAAGAGGGAAGTGAGGATCATAAGTTCTCCTATGAGGTTAGGGAGAGGGGGTAGGGCCAGGTTAGCAAGGCTGGCAATGAATCATCACGTTGTTATTAGAGGTAGTACTATTTGTAGGCCTCGGGCTAGGACCATCGTTCGACTGTGGGTTCGTTCGTAGTTGGTGTTTGCTAAGCAGAATAGCGCGGAGGAGGTTAGGCCGTGTGCGATCATGAGGATAAGGGCTCCTGTAAAGCCTCAGGGTGTCTGGATTAAAATACCCCCTGCTACAAGGCCCATGTGGCTAACAGATGAGTAGGCAATTAGAGATTTTAGGTCCGTCTGCCGTAGGCAAATTGAACCTGTCATGATTACGCCCCATAGGGCGAAGACGATAAAGGGATAGCTGAGTTCTTTAGTAAGAGGCTCTAGCATAATCATTATTCGCATCATTCCGTAGCCTCCAAGTTTTAGGAGTACGGCTGCAAGAACTATAGAGCCTGCGATGGGAGCTTCTACGTGGGCTTTGGGAAGTCAGAGGTGGACTCCATAAAGTGGCATTTTTACTAGGAAGGCTAATAAGCAGCCTGCTCATCATAGTTTATCTCCGAAAGAGACTAGTTGCAGGGGGGCGGAGTATTGAAGTGTTAAAAGGGAGAGTGTTCCTGTACTGTTTTGGAGTAGTAAGAGGGCGACTAGAAGGGGGAGTGAGCCTGCTAGTGTATAAAACAGGAAGTAGGTCCCCGCGTTTAGGCGCTCTGTTTGATTACCTCAGCGGGTGATGATTACTAAGGTTGGGATTAGAGTGGCTTCAAATATGATGTAGAACATAATGATTTCGGTTGCGCCGAAGGCCAGGATGAGGAAGAATTGGAGGGATGTTAGTAGGGTAATATATATTCGCTGACGGTTGACGGGCTCGAGGGCTGTGTGGTTTTGGCTGGCTAAGATCATTAGTGGGAGGAGTCAGCAAGTAAGGACAAGGAGGGGTGTTGAGAGGGAGTCTGTGGCCATGTAGAGGTTAAGGGAGGTTCAGCCTGTCTCTGATAGGTTTTCTAGTCAGGTAAGACTGGCCAGTGCAATAATTAGGCTGTGACCGAGGGTGGTGGGCCACAGTCATTTTGGGGGCGTTAATCATGTTGTTGGGACAAGCATAAGTGTTGGGATGAGGATTTTTAGCATTGTAGGAGATTAAGGCTTTGCAGTCGGTCGCTTCCGTGGGTTCGAGAGGTGGCTACTAGGAGGGCCAGCCCTGCGCTGGCTTCGCAGGCCGAGAAGGCCAATAGAAGCATGGGAGATGCGGAGAAGTTGGTTGAGTCTAGTTGAAGGGTCCAGATTGAAAGGGCAATGAAGAGGGAGAGCATCATAGCCTCTAAACACAAAAGGGCCGAGAGGAGGTGGGTTCGGTGGAATGCTAGGCCTGTTAGGCCTAGCATGAAGGTGGTTGAAAAGGCGAAGTGAACGGGAGTCATTAGGCGATTATGGACTTTAACCACAAGTTCTTGAGCCGAAATCAAGTGTTTTTCTTAGACTAATCACCTATTCAGCTCATTCTAGGCCTCCTTGCAGTCATTCGTAAATTAGGCCCAGTGTTAAGAGAATTAGAACGGTGGCGGCCCAGAGGAAGGTGGATAGTGGGGAGGGTAACTGGTCTCCTCAGGGCAGAGGTAGCAGGAGTGCGATTTCTAGGTCGAATAGCAAGAAGAGAATGGCGACCAGGAAGAACCGGAGTGAGAAGGGGAGGCGGGCTGATCCTAGGGGGTCAAAGCCGCATTCGTAAGGGGAAAGCTTCTCGTGGTCAGGGGTTATTTGGGGCAGCCAGAATGATACTAAGGCTAGAATTGTGGAGAGTACGGCAGCAATTGCAATAATTGTTGTGATTAGGCTCATTATCTTTCCTTGGATTTTAACCAAGACCAGGTGATTGGAAGTCACTTATACTGAGTTGATACTAGAAAGATTAAGATCCTCATCAGTAGATGGATACGTATAGGAATAGTCAGACAACGTCTACAAAGTGTCAGTATCAGGCAGCCGCTTCGAAACCGAAGTGGTGGTCGGATGTAAAGTGGTAACGGATTTGGCGGAGCAAGCATACAGCCAGGAATGTGGAGCCAATAATGACGTGGAGTCCGTGGAAGCCTGTGGCTACGAAGAATGTTGAGCCATATACTCCGTCTGCAATCGTGAAGGGAGCTTCGTAGTATTCCATACCTTGGAGGAAGGTGAAGTAAAAGCCTAGTAGAATTGTAAGTGCTAGAGACTGGATTGCTTCTTTTCGGTTTCCTTCCATGATGCTGTGGTGAGCTCAGGTAACTGTAACACCAGAGGCAAGAAGAACTGCTGTGTTTAGTAGGGGGACTTCAAATGGGTCTAGGGTTGTGAGTCCTGTTGGCGGTCAGCAGCCTCCTAGTTCAGGAGTAGGGGCGAGGCTAGAGTGGTAGAAGGCTCAGAAGAATCCTAGGAAGAAGAAGACTTCAGAAGTAATGAAGAGGATCATGCCGTATCGAAGACCTTTTTGGACAGGAGGTGTGTGATGTCCTTGGTAGGTACCTTCTCGAACAATGTCTCGTCATCATTGGTACATTGTGAGGAGTAGGAGGGCTATTCCTACAGTTATCAGCGTTGTGGAGTGGAAGTGAAATCAGATAGCGAGGCCTGACGTTATTAGTAGGGCAGCTACTGCACCTGTTAATGGTCAGGGGCTGGGGTCAACTATGTGGTATGCGTGTGCTTGGTGGGCCATTAGACGTTTTCTTGTAGGTAAAGGCTTAGAAGTAGGACGAATACGTAAGCCTGAATCATTGCTACGGCAACTTCAAGGAGCGTTAGAAGGAACAGGATGGTTGCTGTTAGGATGGCTACGGTTGGCATTAGAGGGAGAAGAACAGTTGCGGCTGTGGCAATTAGCTGGATTAGAAGGTGGCCGGCTGTGAGGTTGGCGGTTAGCCGTACTCCCAGTGCCAGAGGTCGGATGAACAGGCTAATTGTCTCGATAATAATTAGGACAGGGATTAGTAGTGTAGGGGTTCCTTCGGGAAGAAGGTGGCCTAAAGCTTCTGTTGGCTGATTTCGCATACCAATAATAACTGTTGCGAGTCATAGAGGGAATGCAAGGCCCATGTTAAGGGATAGTTGGGTTGTAGGCGTGAAAGTGTAGGGAAGGAGACCTAGCATGTTTAGTGAAATCAGGAAAAGTATTAGAGAAGTTAGTAGGACGGCTCATTTGTGTCCGGGCAGGTTGACGGGTATGAAGAGTTCATGGGCGAATCGGCCGATGAATCAGTTTTGCAGAGTAAGCAGTCGGTTGTTTAATCAACGGGTTGTTGGTGTGGGGAATAGAATTCAGGGCAGGGTTAAGGCTAAAGCCATAAGGGGGATGCCTAGGAATACGGGGCTCATAAATTGATCGAAGAAGCTTAGTGTCATGGTCAGTTTCAGGGTTCCCCTTTAGGTTTTTCTGTGCTTTGAGGGGTTGGTTCGTTTGGGAAGGAGTGGGCTATAACTTTTGGAGGGATGACGATTAGGAAAACTAATCAAGAGAAGACTAGGATGGCAAGCCAGGGTGCGGGATTGAGTTGGGGCATGCCGCTAGGGGTGGTTGGGAGCCACCAATCTTTAGCTTAAAAGGCTAATGCTGTGCCCGGTTTAGCTTCTTAGCGAGGCGTCTTCAAGTATTAGAGATGATCAGTTTTCAAAGTGCTCTAGAGGAACTGCTTCTACTACAATAGGTATAAAGCTGTGGTTAGCTCCGCAGATTTCAGAGCATTGGCCATAAAAGACCCCTGGTCGGGATGCGATGAAGGCTGTTTGGTTCAGTCGTCCAGGAACTGCGTCTATTTTCACTCCAAGAGAGGGAACTGCTCATGAGTGTAGAACGTCGTCAGCGGAGATTAGGATTCGGATAGGGGATTCAACCGGAATTACCATTCGATGGTCTGCTTCAAGTAGTCGGAATTGACCAGGGGCTAGGTCTTGTGTAGGGATCATGTAGGAGTCAAAGCCTAAGTCCTCGTAGTCTGTGTACTCGTAGCTTCAGTATCATTGGTGTCCTACAGCTTTAATTGTCAGGTGTGGATCGTTAATTTCATCCATAAGGTAGAGAATTCGTAGAGAGGGAAGAGCAATGAGAATGAGGATAATGGCTGGGAGAATTGTTCAGATAATTTCGATTTCTTGGGAATCTAGGATATATTTGTTAGTTAGTTTGGTTGAGACTATCGCCACAATAATGTAAAGTACCAGCGTGCTGATTAGAAAGACGATTATCAGGGCGTGGTCATGAAAGTGAAGAAGTTCTTCTATGACAGGTGAAGCTGCATCTTGGAATCCTAGCTGGGAGGGATGTGCCATTAATTGTGCAAGATACGCGGGGGTTTAACCCACAATTCTGCCTCGACAAGGCAGTGTAATAGCTAGTTTTACTAGTATCTTATAAAGAAAGTGACAGAGCGGTGATGTGGCTGGCTTGAAACCAACATATGGGGGTTCGACTCCTCCCTTTCTCGTTAGTCTGATTGGACTAGAACGAATGCCGGTTCTTCGAATGTGTGGTAAGGAGGAGGGCAGCCGTGTAGTCATTCTACATTAGTTGCAGTTAGTTCAACTGACATTACTTCACGTTTGGCAGCGAATGCTTCTCAGATAATAAATAGGAACATAATTACTGCCACAAGGGAGATTAGGGATCCAATAGAGGAAATTGTGTTTCAAAGGGTGTAGGCGTCTGGGTAGTCTGAGTACCGTCGAGGCATTCCTGCTAGCCCTAGGAAGTGCTGAGGGAAGAATGTTAGGTTGACCCCAACAAACATTACTCCAAAGTGGATTTTAGTTCATGTGCTGTGCAGGGTGTATCCTGTAAATAGTGGGAATCAGTGTACGAAGGCAGCAACGATGGCGAAGACAGCTCCCATGGATAGGACGTAGTGGAAGTGGGCTACGACGTAGTAAGTGTCGTGGAGAACAATGTCTAGGGATGAATTGGCTAGGACGATTCCTGTTAGACCCCCTACTGTAAATAGGAAGATGAAACCGATGGCTCATAGAAGAGGAGTTTCTCATTTGACAGCCCCTCCGTGAAGAGTAGCTAGTCAGCTGAATACTTTAACACCCGTTGGAATCGCGATAATCATTGTTGCGGATGTGAAGTAGGCCCGTGTGTCTACGTCCATTCCTACTGTGAACATGTGGTGGGCTCAAACGATGAACCCTAGTAGGCCAATGGCCATCATGGCTCATACCATGCCCATGTAGCCGAAAGGTTCTTTTTTACCGGCATAGTAGGCAACGATATGAGAGATCATTCCGAAGCCTGGCAGAATTAAAATGTAGACTTCTGGATGTCCGAAGAATCAGAATAGGTGTTGGTAAAGAATTGGGTCTCCCCCTCCTGCAGGGTCGAAGAAGGTTGTATTTAGGTTTCGGTCTGTTAGGAGCATTGTAATGCCAGCGGCAAGAACTGGGAGTGATAGAAGGAGAAGGACGGCTGTAATTAGAACGGCCCACACAAACAGGGGAGTTTGGTATTGGGAAATAGCGGCAGGTTTCATGTTAATAATTGTTGTAATGAAATTAATAGCCCCAAGAATTGAGGATACACCTGCTAGGTGGAGGGAGAAAATAGTTAAGTCAACGGATGCCCCGGCGTGGGCTAGATTACCAGCAAGGGGCGGGTAAACTGTTCAACCGGTTCCGGCACCAGCTTCAACTCCTGAAGAAGCTAGTAGTAGAAGGAAAGAAGGAGGGAGAAGTCAGAAGCTCATGTTGTTCATTCGTGGGAATGCCATGTCTGGAGCTCCGATCATTAGAGGGATGAGTCAGTTTCCGAACCCTCCAATCATAATTGGCATTACTATAAAGAAAATCATTACGAAGGCATGGGCCGTAACGATTACATTGTAGATTTGGTCGTCCCCGAGAAGGGCACCTGGTTGGCTTAGTTCAGCTCGGATGAGCAAGCTTAAGGCTGTGCCAACTATACCAGCTCATGCACCGAATACTAGATAAAGGGTGCCGATGTCTTTATGGTTGGTTGAGAAAAATCAGCGTGTGATTGCCACAGGTAGGATGGCTGAGTAAGCGGTGGATTGTAGCCCCATATACAGAGGTTTGAGCCCTCTTCTTACCAAGCCCTGAGGTGTATTGACATGTAAGATTGCAAATCTTAAGGAGCAGACTAATCGTCTGCCGGGGCTTTCCCCGCCTTCCTTTTTTGAAAAGGCGGGGAAAGGTAGACGGATGCTCGCTGGTTTGGGCGCTTAGCTGTTAACTAAGAGTTTGTAGGATCGAGGCCTGCCCGTCTAGTGAAGGCTTTAGCTTAATTAAAGTATCTGTTTTGCATGCAGAAGATGTGGGGTAATGTCCCGCAAGTCTTATCAGGGGCTGGGGGATTTTCACCCTCGCTTAGGACTTTGAAGGCCCTTGGACTATTACTATCCTAAGTCCCTTTAGAGGGTGAGAATTGCTGTTACGGCGGGGGTTAGGGGGAGGAGGGCAAGGGTAGCTACTAGGGATGTGGCTACGGGAAGGGTTAGTTGGAGGGAGGGTAGACGTCATGCAGCTGTCCCAGTTAAGTTATTGGGGGACATAGTAAGTGTTATTGCGTAGGATAGTCGCAGGTAGAAATAGAGGCTGAGTAGTGCACTTAGAGCAGCTAGGGTTGCTACAGGGGCAAGGTCTTGTTTTGATAGTTCCTGCAGGATGAGTCATTTTGGCATGAAGCCAGTGAGTGGTGGTAGGCCTCCTAGAGATAGTAAGACCAAGGGAGCGAGAGCTGTAAGTGCTGGGGTTTTTGCCCAGGAAGTGGCCAGGGTGTTAATGTTCGTCGCTTTATTTAGTTTGAACACCAGGAAGGTTGAGAACGTCATTACGAAGTATGTTAGGAGGGTTAGGAAGGTGAGGGATGGGGAGAATTGTAGGATGAGAATCATTCAGCCAAGGTGAGCAATGGATGAGTAAGCTAGGATTTTCCGCAGTTGGGTTTGATTTAGCCCTCCTCATCCGCCGACCAGGGTCGAGGCCACTCCAAGTGCGATCAAGATTGTTGGGTTGGTCGGGTGGATCTGGAGGATTAGGGCAAATGGGGCGAGTTTTTGTCAGGTAGAGAGGATTAGTCCTGTTGTCAGGTCTAGTCCTTGAAGAACTTCTGGCAGCCAGGCATGTACCGGGGCTAGTCCAATTTTCAGTGCTAGCGCAAGAATGATTATAGTGGTGGGAACGGGGTGTGTTATTTGTTCAATGCTCCATTGTCCCGTAAGTCAGGCATTAGTAGTGCTGGCGAATAACAGCATAGCGGCTGCGGTAGCTTGGGTAAGGAAATACTTGGTAGTTGCTTCGACTGCTCGGGGGTGGTGGTTTTGAGCTATTAGTGGAATGATGGCTAGAGTATTCATTTCAAGCCCCATTCAAGCTAGAAGTCAGTGTGAGCTTGCAAATGTAATAGTGGTCCCCAGGCCTAGGCCGAACAGGAGGGTGGCTAAGATGTACGGGTTCATTAGTAAAAGAAGGATTTTAACCAACATGTTTGGGGTATGGGCCCAAAAGCTTAATTAGCTGATTTTACTAGGAAGTGGTGTAGTGGAAGCACAAAGAGTTTTGATCTCTTTAGGTAGGGTTCGAACCCCTTCTTTCTAAGGAGTCGGGGGGACTTTAACCCCCATAGTTCACTCTATCAAAGTGGCCCTTAGGCTTCAGGCACGACTCCGGTGTTACAGCTGAGGGGGCAGACCTGCAAATGCGATAGGGAGGGCTAGGTGTCAGATGACTAGGGCAAGTGTAAGGGGAAGGAAGTTTTTTCAGATGAGGTGCATCAGTTGATCGTATCGGAATCGGGGGTAAGAGGCTCGTACTCATAGGAAGACTATTGAGAGGAGGGCTGCTTTAATCATTAGATTGGTGGCGGTTAGTTCAGGAATTGTAGGAATGTGGGATGCTCCTAGGAATAGTGTGGCGGAAAGCGTATTTATGAGTAAGATATTTGCGTACTCTGCTAGGAAGAATAGGGCGAAGGGGCCGCCTGCGTACTCAACGTTGAAGCCGGATACTAACTCGGATTCTCCCTCTGTGAGGTCAAAGGGTGCCCGGTTTGTTTCTGCTAGGGTTGAGATGTACCACATTGCTGCTAGTGGCCAGGCGGGGATAATTAGTCAGATCGCTTCTTGGGCAATGTTAAAGGTTTGTAGTGTGAAACCGCCTGTAAAAATGATAGCGTTTAGGAGAATAAGTCCTAGGCTGACTTCGTAGGAAATGGTTTGGGCTACCGCTCGTAGGGCTCCAATGAGGGCATATTTAGAATTGGATGCTCAGCCTGAGCCTAGAATTGAGTAGACAGCCAGGCTTGATAGGGCAAGAATAAAGAGGATCCCTAGATTAAGATCCGTGACTGGGTATGGTAGAGGCATGGGGGCTCAAAGGGTTAGGGCTAGTGTTAAGGCAAGTATGGGGGCTAGGAGGAACAGGACAGGAGAAGAGGTCGAGGGTCGGACAGGCTCTTTGATGAATAGTTTCACCCCGTCTGCGATCGGCTGAAGGAGGCCGTAGGGTCCAACAATGTTGGGGCCTTTTCGTAATTGTATGTAGCCTAGTACTTTTCGTTCGATGAGGGTGAGGAAAGCTACGGCGAGAAGGACGGGTACGATGAAGGCTAGGGGGTTAAGAATGTGAGTTATTAGGGCGGTAATCATAGTTGGGGAGAGGACTTGAACCTCTGTGAAAAGGGCTTAGGTCTTTTGCAATAACCGGGCTCTGCCACCCCAACATGCCATTATCTTGGGCGTAAGGGGGTATGCCCTTTTGCCTATTTTAGTTGTTTTCAATAGGAGGGGTGAGGCGTGCCTTTAGCATTGGCCTCTTCTTTTCGGTCCTTTCGTACTAGAAAAGAACATATCATAGATAGAAACTGACCTGGATTACTCCGGTCTGAACTCAGATCACGTAGGACTTTAATCGTTGAACAAACGAACCCTTAACAGCGGCTGCACCATTAGGATGTCCTGATCCAACATCGAGGTCGTAAACCCCCTTGTCGATATGGGCTCTAAAAGGGGATTGCGCTGTTATCCCTAGGGTAACTCGGTCCGTTGATCGGCATTGCCGGATCTTACTGGTCAGAAATTCTGTTCATTAGAGCTGCAGCTCTTGGTTGTAGGAGGTAGTACTCCCATTCCACGTGGGGGTTTTTTATTTCCCCGCGGTCGCCCCAACCAAAGACATGGGGGCATGATTCATTTGGTTTAGCCCTTTGTTTAGGGGTGTTTAACATGATATGCCTTGGTGTCTAAAGCTCCATAGGGTCTTCTCGTCTTATGGGTGTATCCCCGCTTCTGCACGGGGAGATCAATTTCACTGACTTGAAAAAGGAGACAGTTAAGCCCTCGTAATGCCATTCATACAGGTCTCCATTTAAAAGACAAGTGATTGCGCTACCTTCGCACGGTTAAAATACCGCGGCCGTTAAACATATAGTCACAGGGCAGGCTGGACCTCTTATTCTTTGATTTTGCAAAAGCGATGTTTTTGGTAAACAGGCGAGGCTTGATGTGTTTGCCGAGTTCCTTCTTTTTCTTTTAGTCTTTCCTTAAAGGCACACCAGTGTGGGGTTAACGGTTGTTTGTTGGATGATTTTCTGGTTGCTTACTTATTGTTCATTACCCTCTTCGTTTGGGGCCGTTAAGTTTCGGTGGGGGTTCGTTCCGATTTACACGTGTGCAAGGAGAGAGGCGGGGCTCTCTTATTACTCATATTAGCATGTGCACTCTCATGTATGCATGAGATGGCCTGATAGTATTAGGGGGTTGGGATATGGTTATCTAAATATGTGGGGAGGTGTAATGCTTGAGCTTTAACGCTTTCTACTAGGATGGCTGCTTTTAGGCCCACCTGGGCATTATTACCTTGGGTAAATATGATCTTTACCCTCCTGGGAAAGTTGTATCTTGTCTCAAAGGGGCTGTACCCCCTTTGATTAACTCTCTAGACTTCTTTAGGGTATCGGTAGGGGTAAGACCATGGCGAATGGAGAAGTCTGGAGGCTGAACTCCTATCCAATTCTCAGGCAACCAGCTATAACTAGGTTCGGTAGGTCTGTCACCTCTACTCAAAGCTCTTCCCACTCTTTTGCCACAGAGACGGGTTTGCCCTATTAATAGGCTGTCTTGGAGTAGCTCACCTAGTTTCGGGGGCCCAAACTAAAGTTCTCTTTGCTTGGGTATTACTGGCTAAATCATGATGCAAAAGGTACGAGGTAGAATCTCTGCTTTTTTAGGCTTTACTGGGTTATTTCACTTCTCTTTCAGCGTTCCCTTGCGGTACTTTCTCTATCGCTCCAATAGTTCCTTTTCTGTCGCCCATACTAAGGGGGAAAAATGGTTTGTTTATAGGAGTAGTTTGTGTGTTTGGGGTTATTTATATTGGGTTGTTGTTTTTGTTGGGGTGGGCTAGCTGGTCGGCATCAGGGTAATCCGATTTGCACGGATGACTTTTCAGTGTAAGGGAAATGCTATGCTATTTTAGCTATACTCTGATTTTTCCAAGTGCACCTTCCGGTACACTTACCATGTTACGACTTGCCTCCCCTTCGCAGTTAGAGCGTTTTATATATGTGTAATGATAAGCTTGGGGAGAGTGACGGGCGGTGTGTACGCACTTCAGAGCCGATTTCAGCGGAACACTCTATTTTCCACTTACTGCTAAATCCTCCTTCAGATGAACGTTTTCAGTGCATCGTTCGTATTCGCTAGTAGTAGCGAATGTAGCCCATTTCTTCCCCTCTCATGCGCTACACCTCGACCTGACGTTCTGGGCGGTGCCAATTTTGCTTACTATTAGACCTTCACAGGGTAAGCTGACGACGGCGGTATATAGGCGGGATAAACAAGGGAGGGTGAGGTTGAACGGGGGTCATCGGTTATAGAACAGGCTCCTCTAGGGGGATCTAAAGTACCGCCAAGTCCTTTGGGTTTCAAGCTAATGCTCGTAGTACCCAGGCGGATAGAGGGTGTAGAATTCTATCAATGTTTACGGCTAGGCATAGTGGGGTATCTAATCCCAGTTTGTGTCATAGCTTTCGTGGGGTCAGGGGCTTATAAAGCCACTTTCGTGGTGGGGCTTCGTGCCTTCGGATGCGTATAACTGCCCTGAAGGTGTTCGGCTTTAGTTTTAGTTTTCCTTAACCACGCTTTACGCCGGTGTCTGTCAACTTGGGCCTCTCGTATAACCGCGGTGGCTGGCACGAGTTTTACCGGCCTCTTACTTTACTAAGTCAAGTTTGCACTTATAGCTTAAGGTTTATCACTGCTGAGTTCCCTTGAGGGTGTGGCTAAGCAAGGCGTCATGGGCTTTAATGGGGTGTGCCTGATACCAGCTCCTTGTTTTCGGGCGGAAAACTGTGGGGCATTCTCACAGGGTCGCGGATACTTGCATGTGTAAGTCTAGCTAGAGTTGACAGTAAAGTCAGGACCAAGCCTTTGTGCCTGCGGGGCTTTCTAGGGCCCATCTTAACATCTTCAGTGTTATGCTTTAGTTAAGCTACGCTAGCGTGCGCAATATTTACAATAATGTAAATAGATACGCTTTGGGCCATAAAATACCCCACTCGAGATTTTCCTGTTTACGGGGGGTTTACAGGAGTGTTTACTATGTCACGAGTTTTGGGGGGTAGGGGGGTTTAACGCGCGTAAGCCGAGAGGGGGCATCTTAGATATTTTGCGAGTAATATTATCATTATGCTCTTGATATCAATTATGTGGCTTCTTGTTTATAGGATAAACACCATGGATACCATTTACCCCGCGCAAGGAAATGTTCAACCTTGTTGAAACATTTCAGTGTTCACTCTGAAATGTCAATTGAAAGGAAAACAAAAAAAGAGAACCAATGCCTCTCTGGAGAGAATGCTCGGCCATGGTGGGTAACGAGTATTATGTACTCCACCATTAACTTATGCAAGCGTCGAGGAAAGAATGGGGGATGTTATCAAGTTATGGCCCTGAAGTAGGAACCAAATGCCAGGAATAGTTCACTAAGTGAAACCCCACTGGTTATTGTCCCTCACCTTCAATACCCGTTGGCATTAAGAAATAAGCTGGTTGGTGGTCTCTTACTACATTAAGCTTTTGATCTTGGCGAGATGGTGGGTACTTGGTATATATTAGTAGTTGGACTTTTGTGGTCGGTCTTAAATCTCGTTAGTCTTACTATCATTACATATGTACTTAAAGTTTGATATGGTTTATGTAACCCTTAGTTAATTATTATTACCTGAATGGTTTAGTACTATATATGGTTATAATACATGAATGTACTAAAACATTATTATATATGTTTAATATATATGTATGGTGTAAATACATATATGCACTATGCGTGACATACTTTAGGTCATG